TGGTATTCCTGTGATCGGTTTAATTGGTATTTTCTTTTATGGTTCATATTCCGGATTGGGTTCATCCCTGTAGTAATCGGATGAACTGAGTTTTCGAAATGAAAGCGTAAGAACTCAACAGGACCCCCTCTCGTCAAAGAAAGAGGGGATCCTGTTGAGTTCTTACTAATCATAATATTTTTTATTCGTATAAATGACAAAAAAAAAAAAAGATTATATGTCATAAAGGTTCTAATAAAAACTCGGAAAAAATCTAAACTAAGAATAGGATTCTTTGACGAACGGGATCAGTAGGCATTATTATATTAATATTTCGTATAATATTTCGACACAAACAAGAAGGACTCTAGGAAGACAAAAAATCCCTCCTAGAATCCCGTTTTTCCAATTTCTATTTATACTGTGCTTAATATTCTCCGCTTATTTATCTTCTGTTTAGTATCTAGTCGAATTTTATTATATTAAAATAGAAAAACTATTAATTGAATATATTTATATTCTATGACATTGAAATCTGAAAACAGTGACATAATCATAGCGCTCCAATTTATTGGGGTTGAAAAAAAAAAGAAACAAAGAATAGGTAAAGTCAAACTATGGCTGACTAGTACTGCGGTACAAGGAATTCTCTAAATATGGTAGAAAAAGAATAGAAACAAGCACAGGGCTTTTCAGAATTTTTTGATTATCCAGAATTACATAATCATCAACAAAAATTAAGTTCTTTTTACGAACTTAATATGTTGATAAATCCGCGGACCTAGAAATTCATTTCAGCCAATTGAACCTTCTCAAACTGTTTCTTTTTAAGAACCAAAAAGATTTGTGCCAAAATAACAGATGCCAAGAAGAACAAGAGACCTTGGACACGTAACGGATCTTGAAGTACTATTTCCACATCCCCCTGACCAAATCCACCCACATTGGGATTACTCGTTAATGGTTGATCAAGTTTGATAGATTCACCCTCTGAAACAAGAAGTTCTGGTCCTGGAGGTATAATATCAATCACTTCACGTCCATCCGATGCATCCACTATAGTTATTTCATATCCCCCTTTTTCTTTTCGTATGATTTTGTTTACTATACCTGCTGCTGTAGCATTATAAACATTATTATTACTCTTGCTCCCGTCGGGATAAATCTGCCCCCTTCCCCTGTTCCCGCCTACGTATATGGGATATTTTAAGAAGTGAACATCTCTCTTAGTAGCGGGATCGGGGGAAAGAATAGGAAAGGTGATTTCATTATATTTCTGACCAGGAACAGGGCCTACCACAAGAATATTTTTTTTAGTGGGACGATAGCTTTGAAAAGACAGATTACCTATCTTTTCTTTAATCTCAGGCGAAATACGATCGGGGGGAGCCAATTCAAACCCCTCCGGTAAAATAAGAACAGCCCCCACATTCAAAGCCCCCTTTTTACCATTAGCAAGAACTTGTTTCATTTGCATATCATAAGGAATTCGAACAACTGCTTCAAATACAGTATCCGGAAGTACCGCTTGTGGAACCTCGATATCCACGGGCTTATTAGCTAAATGGCAATTGGCACATACAATACGGCCAGTTGCTTCTCGCGGATTTTCATAACCCTGCTGTGCAAAAATGGGATATGCATTTGAAATGGGTGCTCGAGTTATTATATATATCATGAGCGATACAGAAATGGATCGAGTAATCTCTTCCTTTATCCAAGAAAAGGCATTTCTAGTTTGCATGGTCCAATCATTGATCCTGAAAAGTTCTACAATAAAATTAGGTCGGTCACTGGTATAGTTCCCTATCCATGATTTTGCTATTTACTGAAATAATTTTACTGGAATATAGGAGGAATCCCCTGGATGGGTAGAAAGAAAAAGAATAAGTCAATTTTTGAATGTTTAGCTTTTGTACAAAATAACAAACTTTATAATTGGATCAGTGGATCATTTTTTCAGTCATTCATTGAATGATAAATCACTACAAGTGACGGAGATACACGATTTAAATAACGGAAAATCCAATATTTAAAAATTGTATCTAGAATGACTGGAAAAGTGGAAACAAGACCGGATATAATTTGATCATTATGAGCAAATCCAAAGTCTTTATAGACAGAACCAATCATTAGTTCCCAACCATGGGTCGAATGGAATCCTATACATAAATCAGTTAATAAAAGAATAGAAAAAGCTTTTATTGTGTCGCTTAAGTTATATAGGAATTCTTGAACCCAAGAGTTAAGAATAATAAGTTCTTGATTACCTAGAATAGAATAACCACTTAAAATAAGGAAAGAGATTATATTTGTCGAGAAGTGCAAAATCGTATGGATACGATCTTCGTTGTGCGTCTTGATCAATTGGATCGTTTCTTTGTAGATTCCGATACGACGGTTTTGTATATGTGTTTCCGGGTATTCCTTTATCATTTCATCCAAGAGTAACAGTTCCTCTAATTCTATGAATTTTTTTAGAATACTCTTTTCTTGAATATCATTCAAGAAAATTTCGGATTGCCTAGTATTCGACCAATTAGTAACCCAAGATTCCATACTTTTCTTAAATGAGAAAGAGATCCACCAGGGCAAAAAGACTATAGATGTAAGATATAGAAGGGGAATGAATGCTTTCTTTTTTGCCATTTTTCGTCTTTAATGAACTCAGCTTAACCTCATTCGTCAACTCTATATGATAATAATATTTCTATCAAGCATAAGTTCTATTACAAGTCATAGAACCTATAAATCTATTCTCACGTTTTTTTTATTTGCAATTCGGGAGTTAGTCCTTGAATTTAGAAAGAATACAGAAATAGAATAAGAAAGAGAAAGAGTCTACTTCCAATTCGAATGAAGAAAAAAAATATTGAGATATCAATTGCTAAAATTCGAAGCAATTGCCCCTTTCAATGAATGCATGAAAGAGCACTTCAAGTAATGAATATTAGTCGGATTTCGAAACGAAAGAACGCCCTTTCTAGCAAAATAAAAAATATCAAATATTTCAAAAAAAAAAATTCTTGAATTTTTTCCGTTTTTTTTTTAAGAAAGCATTCATTTTTCAGTTAATTTTTTTTTTTCAAAATACTTCAATTGGTACACGCAAGAAATAGGCCAATTCCGCAGCTTTTTGTTCAATTTCTCGTGGAGTCAAATTCTCGTCAGTACGAGTCAAGGGAATGACCCCCTGTCCTCTGATTTCCATATAAAGGACACGACGAGTATAAATACCCTCTTTAATTTCTATTCTGATGGACTGAATGTCTTTCATAAGGAATCGGAGAAAGATACGACGATTTTTTCCAGGAAATCCCCAACGAAAAATACACACTATTCCCTCTTTTCTATCGAATCGATCATAACCACTACCTACATTCCACGAAATTGTACACCACAAATAGGAGCTAATAAAGAGACCGGCGATTCCATAGAAAGACATCACGATCCCTTGTGGAAAAAAAAGAATTTGCTGAGACGGAAATAAAGATAGCAAATTCCTACCAAGATAACTGGAAGTTCCAACCAATAAGAACCCTAATGAACCTAAAAAAAGGATAAAGGCCCAGCAGAAATTACTTGTTTTTCGAGACCCCGTTATAAGTTCTATCCATATACGTTCTGATCGCCAACCCATATTAGATCCAGTTGTATTTTATTGGAATTGGGAGAATAACCCAACCAAATGAATTTTACTTTACTTTTCTTTGTTTCCGAAGTAACTCTCATCAACTAGCACTATTCTGATGTAAACCTTTAGGAGTAATTCATCGAATTGCTTCTAGATCTAAAAAAAAATAGATGAGATTTGTCCCTACTGTCCGTATCTAAAAAATCTTGTTTTTTTGAACATGAAGAAATAAAGAAGCCATTGCAATTGCCGGAAATACTAGGCCCACTAAAGGCACAAAAATAGAGGGTAAGTTGCTGAGAGTTGTCATAGAATGGGTACCTCGATTTAATATTTGTACCTGTTATTTTGTTCTATTAAGATTTTTACCTGTTATTGTTATATTGTTATAAAGATATTTTATAATCACTAGAATTCATATATACTTATACTAAGTATATTTTCATATAGAATTATACTAAGTATATCTAAGTGAGTATATATAAATAATAATGAGTATATATATAATAATAAAGAATTTTATTATATATATTATATATAATATATATTAAATTAATATATAATAAAAGTAATAAAAGAATTTTTTAATAATTTCAAGCTCTACTTGATTTAATTTTGAGTCAAAGGAAAGAAAGCATGGAGCTGAAATAACTCACTCAGAACGCCCTTTAAAGGATTACGCGGTACGATTGAATCAAATAAGCCCTTATGGAATAAATATTCAGCCGCTTGTGAACCTTCCGGTACTGTCTTATTCAATGTTTGTTCAATTACTCTTTTACCCGCAAATGCAATGTAAGCATTGGGTTCGGCAATAATGATATCCCCCAACATACCAAAACTAGCTGTCACCCCACCAGTAGTAGGAGATGTAAGGACCGAGACATAGAATAACTTTTTATTTGCTTGATAATCATATAAAGCGGAAGATATTTTAGCCATTTGCATCAAGCTCAAACTTCCTTCTTGCATACGTGCTCCTCCGGAAGCACATACTAGAATAAGAGGTAAAAATTGATTGGTAGCATATTCGATCAAACGGGTGATTTTCTCACCTACTACGGATCCCATACTACCCCCCATAAACTGAAAATCCATAACCCCAATTGCTACGGGAATACCATTTAGTTGACCTGTGCCTGTTTGAACAGCCTCAGTTAATCCTGTCTTTCTTTGATAAGAATCAATACGATCTTTATAAGGTTCCTCTTCCGAATGAAATTCAATGGGATCCAGAGAGACCATGCCTTCATCCATCGGATTCCAAGTACCTGGATCAATCGAAAGTTCGATTCTATCTGAACTGCTCATTTTCAAATGATATCCACAGTGTTCACAAATATTCATTTTTGATTTCAAAAATTTCTTATAATTTAATCCATAACAA